ATCCGCAGGGTCCCAAATGAATTGGCTTGTTCGAAAAAAGCCTTGTTCTTTGGAAGATCTATCTCGTGTCTGGTACTGCATAGTTCCACTCTGCAAGAACTCCGAATCATTCTCTTGAAGCTCATCCTCTTTATGATAAATGATCCGTTTGCCCCGAAATGACCCAGCCCAATAGGGAAATCCCAATTCAGTGGGCCTTTCGATACAATCAAATAGATTACCATTGCCACAAGGGCGCCATATTCTAGGAGCCCAAACTATGTGATTGAATAAATCCTCCTCTATCTGTTGCGGATCGAGGGCCCCTTCTTCAAACTCCGATTCGTATTTTTCATATAGAAATCTCTGATCAACGATAGAACAAGATCCATTTTGCATCATATCTAACTGATTCCTTGGTTCGGACCGAAGAAGTAATGTCACTCGATTATTATCAAACTGACTGCAATCTTTTTCTGTCCGTGAGGATCCCGCCCGAGCCAGAGCGCCTTCTACTTCTAATAGTTCTAATAGTAATAATAGTAATAGGCCATGAACTAGATCAGAATCATTCTCAACGAATCTGATCCAATTTTTTTCATCGGGTCTGGATGAAGACCAAAGATCTTGAGCGACCGATCCGGCAGAACAACTCAAAAGATAAAGAAGTATCGTTAATTTCTTCATGCTCGTTCCAAGTTCGAAGTACCATTTGTACAAATAAGAATCCCCTTCCTTACATGATTTCTTCTTCATATAGATAAATATAGGATCTATGGGGCAATTACTTAGAAGTACATTTTGTGCAACAGCCCTTCCTATCTGATAGAAAAGGATCCCATGATCCTGAACCGATCTTATCTGGGATCGAAAATCCCAAGTTTTTCTATGAAGAGCTGATCTAATTGTATTAGTTTCTATAATGGATTTCTTCTGTGTAATACTAATCGATAGGGCCTCATTGATAAGTGCTACAAGATCTCGTGCATTGGAACCCATGGTTATGGACCCGAATCCGTTAGTATGGAACATCTTCTTTTCCAAGTGAAATCCCCTAGTATATGAAAGAATGAAAAAGTGCTTTCGTTGTTGTGGAAGAGGAAGCCTTCGTATCTTAATGCATGTATTTAATTTCTTCGGAGCTATTAGAGCGGGATCCACTTTTTGGGGAATATGAGTCGAAGCAATAACAAGAATCTTTCCAGTGGAACATCTTTCACAATCCCTGGAGAGATAGTTCTCTAATAGACCGAGGGATAAGTAATTCGACTCATTCACATACAGATCATGAATGTTTGGAATCCATATTATGCAAGGAGACATTGCTTTTGCTAATTCGAATTGAAGGGTGATATCAAATCGGTCTATTTTCGGCGTCATATACGTCATATACATAGTTAGCACATTCGTCATAGTTAGCAGCTCCGTATCAATATCACGGTCATCATCACTATCATCAATATCGATATCATCAATAAGATAACCTTTAGGCTTGTCATCCAGGAACTTGTTCGGAAATACCGTAATGAAAGGAACATAGGAGTTTGTCGCTAGGTATTTGACCAAACAGGATCGTCCAGTTCCTATAGAACCTATCACTAAAATACCTCTAGAAGGGGATAGGGCTAAGCGGAGCGAAAAGGGTTTTCCATGGGGAGATGGGGAATGAAAACTATTAGCCCCACACAAGGTTTGTGAATAAGTGATTGTCTGATAATGAGCAAGGAATATCCGTCTTTCTGCTAAACAGGATCTATTAAACTCATAATTCATTAGATCCTTTTGATGAATGTCAACTAAGTATCGTAAGGAAATTGATCCCGGTTGTTCAATCATTTGATAACCAGAGTCATTCTTTGATAAATGATCACTATGAGTCAGACTCAATAGAATTTGATCAATCCTTTTTTCTGTCGTTAAGGTGGAGAACTGAACCAAGAATTCTCTTTCTTCATCATCAATCGAATAACTGTTCGCGACCCAGAATTCTATTTTCTCATCAATCCAATCACCGTTCACGTTTTTTATTTTTCTTATCAATGAATAGATCTCTTTACTTGTACGACTTAGATGTCTCGTATTTCTCGAAAAAATGATTCGATTGATGGGATTTGGTATGATACTTACAAGATCGATGAGATTGATCTTCCAATATTTCTTCTTAGAACGTATTGATTTGACCCCATAAGCGGGACCACCACCCAATAGCATGTTGCCACCAGAAGCAGAACCCCGTATTTCTTCCAGAGAATCTCCTAATTGTTCCAGAACAACTAGAAAGAGATTCTTTAACCAGAAAGAATTCAGTTCAGATGTAGGATACCTATCCAGAAGTTTTCGAAATTCCATCATACATGATGGAATCATCAAAGATTTGATCTTTTCTAACTCTGTCTGTAACTCACTAGAGGCTCGGGAAACAAAGAGAAGATGTATACGAATCAAATATCCAGCAACAAGAAGAAGGAAAAAGATTGAAATTGAATAGAGGAACTCCCGAGCATTTGTTGATCTCAGATGTGCCCATATCAATGGAAAGGGTGACTCATTATTTCGATGAATCATTTCTTCGGACAGAAGAAGATTCTGTAAACATTGATTCGAAATCTCACTTATCAGAATCCATTGTGGAAGAATCTTCTGAGGAATTGGCCCTGATATATCTGATCCATGCATCATATCATGAAAAATGGATACAAATTTTTGACTGCTACTTAGCATCGGCAATAGGTCTGAAAGAGTATCTAAAAGGGTGAAATTGAGATATTTGCACCCTGTCGAAGTAAGGAACCATGGCATATATGTTTGGAACAGATTCCATTTTGAGAGATTTGAAAAATATCGTTGAAAGGTTCTATACATCTGCCCTTTCTCAACGCATTTCTTTAGACAAAGACTCCGTTTTTTCCTCTTTCCGGATGGTAAATATTTCTCAGAACATAGAATGTGAATCAAACCCATGTTTGAATTGAAACGGAGATACTGATGCAAGTTATTCCCTTCTGAATCAGATAGATTCATATCTGAAAGAGGCTGACAATAAGTTCTTTCCAAATTGACTGGTTGTTCCTCTGTTAGAGGTGTTGCAGAAATGTCTGCGATCGAGTAAATAGCTCTACGAACGAATGGATCGGATCGAATTGGAAAATGGAAAGATTTGTACAAGTTATATGTTTCATCACCACCTTGTGGGGAATCGTTAGGTATGAAGATGTCAGATACCTGTGACTCGATTGGTGAAATAGTCTCTCTCTCCAAAAAAAGAGATTTTTTTTTACCGACACACAAAGAAAAGATTTTGTTGCGAATGGACAAGATATTGAGGAATTGCCCATATGTAAGATCATAATTATTGATACGGGTCTTTTCCACATAAAAGGGGAATCTTTTGTTACAATAGAACCAGAAGTGATGTGGATCATTCAAGAATCGAAGTCGATTTGCTTTATAAAAAGAAGATATCAATGAACTTCTATGAAATGGTTTCACGGGATTCCGCCGATTGTCTCGATCGTGGGATATCATTGAGAAATAGGAATCCGTGTTATCAAAGGATTTCCTGCGATTCTTTCTAGTATGGAATGAGTCAATCATCCGCTTTGGTATCTTTTTGAACAAAAATGGTAATATTGTTCCTCCATTGATCAAGGATTTCGGTCTTTGCGAAGTATCATGATCATCCAATAAGAAGGGTTTCAATTTCTTCAAATGAACGATTTGAACACCTATGGATTCTAACAACTGATTGCAGAGTTGATCATTCGGACCTTTCAATTCATAGGTGTGGATCTCGGACCTATGAATGGGGATATTCCCGATACTCACAAAGAAAAGGGGGAGTAACTTGGACAAAAAGGGAAGTAACTTGGACAAAAAGGGAAGTGACTTGGACAAAAAGAAACGAAGTGGCTTAGACAAATCTTCTTTGTCGATAGCCTCGGACCAATCAATCGAATATTGATTAATACATAATCGATCGAACACTACTTGAAAACGATTCTTCTGTTCAGAAACGAAATGTTTCTGGAAATTCTTGCTCCCATTGGACCATTTGTATCTATATGCATCAGGATCCCGATTCATGGATATCTCAGTTCGAGAAATAAGAGGATCAAACCATTTCTTCTGAATCTTTTTAAAATTCGATAAATGTTGGTTGATCGTATATTTCATTATAGTTATATGATTCAGAGTATCATTTCCTATTTGATCCCCTTGAATTCCATATTCGAAGTTGCGATCGGATCTATTCAATCGATTCGATACATTTCTTATGTACCCGTAGGTGCTATATTGGATTTGAATCAGATTTCGTATCAATCTATATTGATTGACTGCCTCCATTATGTTGTTGCTAGCAAATACCGCTGTTTTTAGTTTTGGATCTTCCAAATCATTCCCGCAGTAGATCCGGGCCGATTTTTTTCTGATCCTTCGAGAAAAGGATTCATTCTCCTCATAAAAAAGAGGAGGTAGAACCAATAAAGATTTCTTTTTCGATTCATCTCTAGAGTTGAATACCTCATTCAAGAATCTTTTTTGATCCAACCCGTAGGAATCAATAGAAAAGGCAAATCCCCTATGATACACCAGATCAGGCTCGGTTATTGATAGAGTGAATAGATCCGCCATTTCTGGGAATCTCTCTTCTGATTCAAAATCGTGGTGTAACGCGTATCCCCCTTTGTTCCGGTCATGGAATAGATGAAAGAAATCAAAAAATGGATTTTTGTTCAAGAATGAAATCTTATTGGAACTGTCCATATCCGGCTCATCCTTCGGAACCAGATCCGGGATGTGATATGGTTCCGAGGGATGAATTGAGACGGTATTTTGTAAATACGTAATTATCTTGAATATATCAACCATTTCCTTATTTTCCGCTCGCCTGGAAGGGACAAAAGAAACATCTTGTTTTTTATTCTTCTGATCTCTAGTGAACCTCTCGGTAGAATTCGAACCCAGATGAAGTTCTGACCATCTGTCAGAGAAAAAAGAACGAATTGATCTTGTAGGATTCC